TGCTTTTGCTGTCAAATTGCCAATCATACCCCTACATACATGGTTACCCGATACCCACGGAGAAGCACATTATAGTACTTGTATGCTTCTAGCCGGAATCTTATTAAAAATGGGAGCATATGGATTAGTTCGGATTAATATGGAATTATTTCCTCACGCTCATTCTATATTTTCTCCTTGGTTAATGGTAGTAGGCGCAATGCAAATAATCTATGCAGCTTCAACATCTCTCGGTCAACGGAATTTAAAAAAAAGAATAGCCTATTCCTCTGTATCTCATATGGGTTTCATAATTATAGGAATTGGTTCTATCACAGATATGGGACTCAATGGAGCCCTTTTACAAATAATTTCTCATGGATTTATTGGCGCGGCACTTTTTTTCTTGGCCGGAACAACTTATGATAGAATACGTCTTGTTTATCTTGACGAAATGGGCGGAATAGGTATCCCCATGCCAAAAATATTCACGATGTTCAGTAGCTTTTCGATGGCCTCCCTTGCATTACCTGGTATGAGTGGTTTTGTTGCCGAATTAATAGTTTTTTTTGGATTAATTACTAGTCCAAAATATCTTTTAATGACAAAACTCCCCATTACTTTTGTAATGGCAATTGGAATGATATTAACTCCTATTTATTTATTATCTATGTTACGCCAGATGTTTTATGGATACAAGATATTTAATGGTCCAGACTCTTATTTTTTTGATTCCGGGCCGCGAGAGTTATTTCTTTCGATCTCTATTTTTTTACCCGTACTTGGTATTGGTCTGTACCCCGATTTCGTTCTTTCACTATCAGTTGAAAAGGTTGAAGTTATTCTATCTAATTCTTTTTATAGATAGTTTCTAAATTTATCATTTACAAAAGTTTTCCTTGTACGACGGTACAATGACAAAGAGCCTGTCGAATATGATTCGACAGACTCTTTGTCAATTCACACAAAGTTTTTTTTATTTTATCTGATAAATATGCGTTGTACACCCTTTGATTCCTATTTTATTCCTATTTGTAAGAAACCCCTTTTTGTTTTTGAATTCAATTAGATGTTAATATAAATGAACCATAACTATGCAGTCCTATTCCTAATAGATTGACTCCAAAATAGCATATCCAAATTATAAGAAATCCAATAGACGCCACAATTGCGGAATTTTTAGCCTTCAGTTTTCTATTTGTTCGAGTATGTAAATAAATTGAAAATATGGTCCAAGTAATAAAAGCCCAAGTTTCCTTTGGGTCCCAACTCCAATAGGATCCCCATGCTTCGTTAGCCCATACTGCTCCAGAAAGAATTCCTATGGTTAAAAAGATAAATCCTATACTAATAACTCGATAACTCCAATAATCCAATTGTTGAATCAATTGCGACCTATAATAATTCCTCGGGAAAAAAAAAGAAGTTTTTTGTAAACCATCCCTTTCTTCATTCATGTATTCAATTTCACCAAGTAAAAATGACTCATTTAAATTGAATACATGATTACTCGTAGAAAAAAACTTTCTCTTTTTTCTAACTGTAATCACTAGAAGTGATACTGATAATAATGATCCACATAAAAGGGCCGCATATCCTAATATCATCATACTTACGTGCATTATTAGCCACTCGGATTGAAGAGCGGGTACTAATATTGTGGATTCGTGTATTTCAGTTAAAAGACCTGAAGTAGCAAATCCCTGGGAAAAAAGAGCACTTGGGCCAATTATTGTGCTTAGAAGATTTTTATTTTTTTTGAAATATGGAACTATATAAATAAAGGAAAAACTCCACGAAAGAAATATTAACGATTCATATAAATCACTTAGTGGAAAATGTCCCGAATAAATCCAACGAGAAATTAATAATCCTGTTAGACAGAAAAAAGTTATTATCATGCCCGTTTTGAATGAATCATCTAGTTTTACGATTTGATCGACTAAAAAGGTTATCAAATGAATTGTAATTATAATTGAAACGGTCGAAAAAGAAATATGAGTTAATATATGCTCTAAGGTTGAAAATATCATAAAAAACGAATTCCTTAATTATAAAATCGAAATAGTCAATTGAATTCATTATAGGATCCATTTTATTTTTATAAGATATGATATGCCGCCACTCGGACTCGAACCGAGATGCTCTAGCACTGCTTCCTAAGAGCAGCGTGTCTACCAATTTCACCATAGCGGCCTGTCTTGACCTCATAATAACCTATGAATAAGTAATCGTCTAGATTTAAGAATTAAACCGAGGGCCCTTTTTTTAGGAAAGATTCAAATTGATGAATAAATATTTGTTCAAATACCTATTTGAACGTTCATTAGTTTCGTTTAGGATTTTCGTTTTATTCTGTATTTTATTTTATACTCTTCTCGACTCAACTCTTGTAAAACTCGAGAGTCCTACTATTTTTTTAAGTGTTTTTGATTTATTTGATTTCAAAAACTGAAAGAAAAAAAGCCGTTTTATCGATGAACAAAAAAAAAAGAACCTAATTTAGATCATTCAACATATTTATCAAGTAGTAAAGTTTTTTTTCGTGGATTGATGGCGAGAGAAATGTAGGGGCTATAAATGTGGGGGCTATATAAGAATTGATAGAAAATCAAAAACTAAGAAAGTTGTACAAAAAAGAAAACCTTATAGGTTGATGGGGAAAATAAGAACCCCACCCTGGAAATCAGAAAATACAATATACTAAAAAATAAATTTGAGTATCCTGTGTTTTTTCTCAAAAAACAAAGAATACTTTTTTTATTCGGTAAGGTAAACAGAAGAATTCTTATTCTACATATTCTATAAGAGCGGAACGAATTCCATTTCCTTCAACGGGGAATGGAATTCGGGAATTTTCTTTTTGAAATGAAATGAGTCAATTTTTGAGTCAGACTGGTTTAGATTATTCCAACGTGTTATGTTTTATTACTTAGTTTATTTGTTTGTTTAGTTTATTTGTTTGTCGCACAAAAAAACTTTTCGAATTCCCGGTAGAAAGAGATTTTGCTAAGGAAAATGCTTTTAACGCTGCCCAATACCCCTTCTTTTTCCAAAAATTTTTACGAATACGCTTTTTTGATGCAGAAGTACGTTTTTTTGGAACTGCCATTAAAAAAAATAAAGAGATTACTCATTAGTATAGCTGGATGTGAAAGACATCTATTGTTCAAAAAAATACGAGCTTTTCAAATTCACCAAATTCATTATGTATTTCTTTTTTTTTTTATTTTTTCAAAAAATCGAAAAGAATAGATAAGGTCGGTGAAGGGCATGGGAAAATTGCAGAAAATTTGTCTAAAAAAAAAAGAATATTTTTAATAACTTGTCAAACCCGCGAAAAAATATACCTAAAAAAATATACCTAATTTGATTGGAATTTTCAAATTAAAAGGAGATTCATAATAAATTTATTTCTTTCATATGATTTGACCAATTGTAACTTCTTGATTTGAATATTTGAAGTATTTAGTAGAAAGTCAGTAAAGAAAAAAAATAAAAAATTCTATTTTAGTTAGTACATATCTTCATTTTTTATTGACTCCTTTTTTTTAAGGTCCGGCGAATCGGAAACCGTTAATATTAATTAAGAATTTAAAAACTTTTTTTATGGAACAGACATATCAATATGCGTGGATTTTACCTTTCGTTCCACTTCTGGTTCCTATATTAATAGGAGTGGGACTTCTTATTTTTCCGACAGCAACAAAAAATCTTCATCGTATGTGGGCTTTCCCAAGTATTTTATTGTTAAGTATAGTCATGATTTTTTCAACTAATCTGTCTATTCAGCAAATAAATAGCAGTTCTATCTATCAATATGTATGGTCTTGGACCCTCGATAGTGATTTTTCTTTAGAATTCGGCTGCTTGATTGATCCACTTAGTTCTATTATGTTGATGTTAATCACTACTGTTGGAATTATGGTTCTTATTTATAGTGATAATTATATGGCCCACGATCAAGGATACTTGAGATTTTTTGCTTATATGAGTTTTTTCAGCACTTCCATGTTGGGATTAGTTACTAGTTCAAATTTGATACAAATTTATATTTTTTGGGAATTGGTTGGAATGTGTTCCTATCTATTAATAGGGTTTTGGTTCACACGACCTTCTGCGGCAAATGCTTGTCAAAAAGCGTTTGTAACTAATCGTGTAGGGGATTTTGGTTTATTATTAGGAATTTTAGGTTTTTATTGGATAACAGGTAGTTTTGAATTTCGAGATTTATTTCAAATAATGAATAACTTGATTTATAATAATGAAGTCAGTTTTCCATTTGTTATTTTCTTTGCTGCTCTATTATTTGCCGGTGCAGTTGCTAAATCTGCACAATTTCCTCTTCATGTGTGGTTACCCGATGCTATGGAGGGCCCCACTCCTATTTCGGCTCTTATACATGCTGCTACTATGGTAGCGGCGGGTATTTTTCTTGTATCCCGCCTTCTTCCTCTTTTTATAGTTATACCTTATATAATGAATTTAATTGCGTTGATTGGCATAATCACAGTATTATTAGGAGCTACTTTAGCTCTTGCTCAAAAAGACATTAAGAGGGGTTTAGCCTATTCGACAATGTCTCAATTGGGTTATATGATGTTCGCTCTAGGAATGGGTTCTTATCGAAGTGCTTTATTTCATTTGGTTACTCATGCTTATTCCAAAGCATTATTATTTTTGGGGTCTGGGTCCGTTATTCATTCAATGGAAACTCTTGTTGGTTATTCTCCGGATAAAAGTCAAAATATGGTTCTTATGGGTGGTTTAACAAAACATGTACCGATTACCAAAACTTCTTTTTTATTAGGTACACTTTCTCTTTGTGGTATTCCGCCGCTTGCTTGTTTTTGGTCAAAAGATGAAATTCTTAATGCGAGTTGGTTGTATTCTCCGATTTTCTCAATAATAGCTTGGGCCACGGCAGGATTAACCGCCTTTTATATGTTTCGCATTTATTTACTTACTTTTGAAGGGCATTTAAACGTTCATTTTCAAAATTATAGTGGCAAAAAAAATAC